TAAAAATAAAAATTAATTAAATTAATTCAATAATTTTTATGTTTTTAATCAATTAGTTGATATGTTTAATTATTAGTAGTTAATCCTAGCCATTGGAACATTAATTAAAATTTGAAAGAGATTAATAATTATATATTATAATATAAATATTTATATATATAATAATTAATTATTAGATTATAGAATATAATATATATTAATATAAAATCTAATTTATTACATAATAATAATCTACTAACTATTAATTAAAATTTGAAAGAGATTAATAATTATATATTATAATATAAATATTTATATATAATAATTAATTGGTTATTGTAATCAAATATTTAATTATTAAACCCCTTTAAATTGAAAAACTCTTATTTAATTAGTTAAGATTTAACTTTTATTTTGTTTTATTCTTAATTATTTTGCAAACCTTTAGAAAATTGAATGACCCCTTTTTTCTAATTTTTATTAGTAGGATGATAAATTTTATCATCCCAATTATTCTTGTTTTGGGGGGGGAAATTCGAAAAAATTAATTACTAGTAATTTTTGCTTTAATTGTAATTCATGTTTATTTTTGATTTTAAATTTAAGTTTATTACTCTTTATTTTGAGAGTTTTATTCTTGCTAAATGATCTTTTTATTTTCATGTTATATACTATTTTGGTTTTCTAAAAGATTTAATTTGTAGTGATAAATATTGTTGTTCAAGTTATTTTGGAGACAGTGAATTTTTTATTTCTGGTTAAATTCGTGCCAGCAGCCGCGGTTATACGATTGGAGAAAAAGATTATTATTAGTTGGTAGTATATTTTTTTTTATTTTATTATCTTTTTATTTTTTAGGTGGAATTTATATTTACTTTTAATATATTTATTTTTATTCTATGAAACTTAAATATTAAACAAGGATTAGATACCCTTTTATATTAAGTGTTAACTTTTCTACTTGGGTAGTATTAGTTATGTTCTTGAAACCCAAAGAATTTGGCGGTATTTTATTCTTTCCAGAGGAACCTGTTCTATAATTGATATTCCACGATTTTATTTACTTAAATTTGTATTCAGTTTTTATACCTCCGTCATAAGAATATTTTTTTAGAATAAATTTTCTTAATTATTTAATATAAAAATGTCAGGTCAAGGTTAAGCTAATATTTAAGGAGAAATGGGTTACAATAAATTTATTTATATGAATTACTATTTTTATACTTGGTTTGAAGGTGGATTTGGAAGTAAATTAATTTATTTAATTTTTTGATTTTAGCTCTAAAATATGCACACATCGCCCGTCGCTCTCATATTAAAATGAGATAAGTCGTAACATAGTAGATGTATCGGAAGGTGTATCTAGATAGTAAATCAAATTATAGTTCTATTAGAGAATGTTTCACTTACACTGATAAGGAGACTGTGCAATTCAGTTTAATTTGATTATTATATAAATATTTACTGTTCTTTTTTTTTTATATTTATGAAAAATATTTTTTACTTTAGTATATAAATTTAGAAATATAAATTTTAGTGGTAGTTAATTAGTACTGTAAAGGAATATTGAAATATTTTGAAAATTTCTATTTAATAAAGTATACATTATTTGTATTACCTTTTGTATCAGGGTTGATTAATTTTATTAAATTTATTTTTATTTCTCGATTTTATAAGAGCTAATAATTTAATTTATTAATTGTTGCATAACTTTTAATAATATTTTATTAGAGGAGAAATTCCATTCGTTTATAAAGGTATCTAGTTTTTTAAGAAATAGATTTAATTTAGCCTTGATATTTACTTTTTTCTTTTTTAATAAATTATTTGTCAAGTTAAAAATAATAAGGGATAAGCTTTATTTTTTTTCTATAATTTTTTTGTTTTTTGAATGTAGTAGGAATAAAATCACCCATCTTTTTTATTACGTTATAGTATAATTCATTTATATTTAATTTTCTTTAATTTAGGTATTTATTAAAATGTATTAACTAATTTTTTATTTATATTAACTATGATTAAATTAGTATATAATTTTTGTTTTCAATTTATTTTATATAATATATATTTGAGGAACTCGGCAAATATTATGTTCGCCTGTTTATCAAAAACATGTCCTTTCGTTTTTTTTGGAAGGTCTGGCCTGCCCAGTGAATTAAATTTAACGGCCGCGGTATATTGACCGTGCAAAGGTAGCATAATCATTAGTCTTTTAATAGGAGGCTGGTATGAAAGGTTTAACGAAACATAAACTGTCTTATTTATAAATTTATAATTTAACTTTTAAGTTAAAAGGCTTAAATATTTTTGGAGGACGAGAAGACCCTATAGAGCTTTACATTATTTATTTTTAATATTTATTTGTTCAATAATTTAATATTAATTTTAATATTGTTTTGTTGGGGTGACAAAAAATATATAACTAACTTTTATTATTTAATTTACATTAATTTATGAATTTTTGGATCCAATATTATTGATCATTAGATTAAGTTACCTTAGGGATAACAGCGTAATCTTCTTTCAGAGTTCAAATTTACAAGAAGGCTTGCGACCTCGATGTTGGATTAAGATAATAATTAGGTGCAGCAGCTTAATTAATAGGTCTGTTCGACCTTTAAATTCTTACATGATCTGAGTTCAGACCGGTTTAAGCCAGGTCGGTTTCTATCCCCAATTTTCTTGTAGTTTTTAGTACGAAAGGACCATTACTATAAAATATTTTTTTTATTTTTGATTAATTTTAACTATTTTGGCAGAAAAGTGCTATGAATTTAGAATTCATTAATGTAAGGTTAATTCTTACAAATAGTACTTGTTTATCAATGATATTTTATTAAATTTTTTGGGGGGTATTTTATTAGTTATTTTTGTTTTGGTAGGAGTAGCTTTTTTAACTTTATTGGAGCGTAAGGTTTTAGGTTATATACAAATTCGTAAAGGTCCTAATAAAGTTGGTTATTGTGGGTTAATTCAGCCTTTTTCTGATGCAATTAAATTATTTAATAAGGAACAAACATTTCCTATAAGATCTAATTATTTACCTTATTATTTTTCTCCTATTTTTAGTTTATTTATTTCTTTGTTTTGTTGACTTGTTGTTCCTTTTTATTTTGGTCTTTTTAGATTTAATTTAGGATTATTATTTTTCTTGTGTTGTACAAGATTAGGAGTATATACAGTAATAATTGCTGGGTGATCTTCTAATTCTATTTATTCTTTGTTGGGGGGTCTTCGTGCTGTTGCTCAAACTATTTCTTATGAAGTAAGCTTGGCTTTAATTTTATTATCTTTTATTTTTTTATGTGAGGGATATTCTTTAATTAATTTTAAATTATTTCAAGAATATATTTGATTTTCTTTTTTATGTTTACCTTTAATATTAATTTGATTTGCTTCTTGTTTAGCTGAGACTAACCGCACTCCTTTTGACTTTGCTGAAGGTGAATCGGAGCTAGTTTCAGGATTTAATGTTGAATATAGAAGAGGAGGATTTGCTTTAATTTTTATATCTGAGTATGCAAGAATCTTATTTATGAGAATATTATTTGTGGTTATATTTTTAGGTTGTTATATTAATTCTTTAATTTTCTTTTTTGAATTAACTTTCATTTCTTTTTGTTTTATTTGAGCCCGTGGAACTCTACCACGTTATCGTTATGATAAGTTAATATATTTAGCTTGAAAAAGTTTTTTACCTGTGTCATTAAATTATTTAATTTTTTTTATAGGGTTAAAACTTTTATTTTTATCAGTCTTAATTTAACGTATAAAAACTAGTATAAACTAATAAAGATTATTCTTTATCTTGTGCTTTCAAAACACATGCTTCATTAAAGCTTATTAGTTAATTTATAATATTATCTCAAGTTTTTATTATTACTGGGTGAATAATATAAAATGAAAAATATACTACTGTTAAGATTTGTCCTGTAACAATATATGGGTCTTCTACTGGACGTGCTCCGATTCATGTTAATAATACTACTGTACTAACTATACCTCAATATAATATTTGATTTATTGGGTAAAATTGTAAACCTCGGAATTTTCTTTGATAAATTGGTATAATAAATAAAATTGCAATTGACATAACTAATGCAATAACTCCTCCTAATTTATTAGGAATTGAGCGTAGAATTGCATATGCAAATAAAAAGTACCATTCTGGTTGAATATGTACTGGGGTAACTAGAGGGTTGGCTGGAATAAAATTATCTGGGTCTCCTAATATATATGGATTAACTAAAGATAAAATTACCAGAAATATAATTAACATTAAAAATCCTACTACATCCTTTCATGAAAAATATGGGTGAAATGGAATTTTATCTCTATCTCTATTTAATCCTATTGGATTATTAGACCCAGTTTGATGTAAAAATAATAAGTGAACTATTGTAGCAGCTGCTACCATAAAAGGTAATACAAAATGAAAAGTAAAGAATCGAGTTAATGTTGCATTATCTACTGCAAAGCCTCCTCATACTCATTGAACTAATATGGTACCTAAGTAAGGAATTGCAGACAATAAATTAGTAATAACAGTGGCTCCTCAAAAAGATATTTGTCCTCATGGGAGAACATATCCTATAAAAGCTGTTGCTATGACTAAGAATAAGATGATTACCCCTACCGATCAAGTATGTATATATTTATAGGATCCATAATAAATATTTCGACCAATGTGTAAATAAATACAGATGAAAAATATTGATGCTCCATTTGCATGCAATGTCCGAAGTAATCATCCATTATTGACATCACGACAGATATGATTTACTCTATAAAATGCTATATCAATATTTGCTGTATAGTGTATAGCTAAAAATAATCCAGTTAAAATTTGTAAAACTAAACATAATCCTAATAAAGAGCCAAAATTTCATCAAATTGAAATGTTTGAGGGAGATGGTAAATCAATTAGAGCATTATTACCAATTTTAAATAGAGGGTGTGAAATTCGTATTGGTTTATTCATTAGTTATTTCTTCGTAAAGGTCCTTGATGTGATTCTGTAATTTTAACAACCACAACTAGTGTTAAAAATAAATATAATACTACTGCAATAGTTATAATATTATTTGGATAATTAAATAATCTTATTGTTATTATTGCTTCACTATTTTTAATAAATAGGTCTATTGTCTCCTGTGAATTGTTATTTAATAATATTGGGTCAATAAGTGCAAATATTATTATTAGTAATACTGTCCCTGTAATAATAGTAATGAAAGAAGAGATTTTATTTTTTAAAAATAATTCATTTGATGCTACACTAGTTATATAAATAAATAAAACTAATATTCCCCCCAAAAAAACCAAAAATAGGATATAAGAAAATCATGAGGTTTTTGATATATTACTTGTAATTACACAAATAATAACAGTTTGGATAAGTAATGTTACTCCTATTGATATAGGGTGTTTTATTATAATGAAAATTATGCTATTAACAGAATTTAAAATTAGGAAAATTAATTGTCTGATACACATCAAGGAGTAGTTTAATTAAAATACTAATTTTGGAGATTAGAGATGAATAATATTATTTCTCTTTGATGATAAGGGGTAAGGGGGGGTTTTAGGAGAATTTATTCTCAATTTTGGTTTACAAGACCAATGTTTTTATAAACTACTATAACTAATGTTAATTCTTTATAAGTTGCTCTTTTTCTTTTTCTTTTCTTCTGGTTTATTTTCTTTTTTTAGAAAGCGTAAGCATTTGCTTTCTACTTTATTAAGCCTTGAATTTATAGTATTATCTATGTTTTTTTATATATTTATTTTCTTAATTTTAAATTTTTATGATTTATATTTTCTCATATATTTTTTAACATTTAGTGTTTGTGAAGGTGCTTTGGGTCTTTCTATTTTGGTTTCTATAATTCGTAGACATGGTAGTGACCAGTTTGTTAATTTTAATATATTACAATGTTAAAATTCATTTTTTTTGTTTTATTTTTGATCCCTTCTATTTATTTTGTTAATTATTGGGTTGTTCTATCTTTTTTATTTTTGGGTTCTTTACTTTTTTTGGTATTTGGTCATTTGAATTTTTTTGTTAGAAATTTAGATTATTATTTCGGTGAAGATATATTAAGATATGGTCTAATTTTATTAAGATTTTGAATTTGTTGTTTAATGATTTTGGCTAGAGGAGGTGTATATATTTTTAATAATAATTTACATTTATTTATTTTTATAAATATTTTATTATTAATTTTTTTAATTTTGTCTTTTTTAAGAACTAATTTATTTATATTTTATTTTTTCTTTGAGAGATCTTTAATTCCTACTTTTTTTTTAATTTTAGGCTGGGGATATCAGCCTGAACGTATACAGGCTGGTATCTACTTACTTTTTTATACTTTATTTGCTTCTTTACCTCTTTTAGCTTCTTTATTTAACTTATATTATAATATTAATACATTAAATATTTATTTGTTTTTTTCTTTTTATGGGTTGAATTTTGGGGTTTATATTTATATTTCTTTGGTATTAGCTTTCTTAATTAAAATACCTATATTTATTTTTCACCTTTGATTACCTAAGGCTCATGTTGAAGCCCCTGTTGCAGGGTCTATGATTTTAGCAGGGGTTCTTTTAAAACTAGGGGGTTATGGATTATTACGTATTTTTTCTTTAATTTATTTTTTAGGAATTTATTTTAACTTTTTTATTGTAGGTGTTAGATTGTTAGGGGGTGTTTTAGTTAGTTTTGTTTGTTTACGTCAAGTTGATTTAAAGTCTTTAATTGCTTATTCTTCTGTTGCTCATATAGGTATCGTTTTAGGAGGTATAATAACTATATCTTATTGAGGGTTAAATGGTAGATATGCTTTGATAATTGCTCATGGTTTATGTTCTTCTGGTATATTTTGTTTAGCAAATATCTCTTATGAACGTATTGGTAGCCGTAGTTTACTTTTAAATAAGGGTTTAATTAATTTGATACCTAGTATATGTTTATGATGATTTCTTCTTTGTTCATCTAATATGGCTGCCCCACCTACTCTTAATTTATTAGGTGAAATTAGTTTATTTAATGGATTGATTTCTTGAAGTTGAATTTCAATGTTTGGATTAGCATTTCTTTCTTTTTTTAGTGCGGGCTATACTTTATATTTATATTCTTATTCTCAGCATGGTAAAATTTTTTCTTGTTTATACAGCCTTAGATCTGGTTATTATCGTGAATATTTATTATTGTTTTTACATTGGTTGCCTTTAAATTTATATATTTTAAATGTTAATTTATTGTTTTCTTTATTTTAATCTTGAGTAGTTTATTTAAAATAACGATTTGTGGTGTCGTAGATGTAATTTTTTTACCTTAGGTAATTAATTGGCGTTTAAGTATTTGTGTAATTAGATTTATTATTTTGTTTCTAATTGGTATTATTTTTTTTTTTGTTGGTATTTATTTTTGTTTATTTAGAATTTGTTATTTTATTGAATGAGAGATTTTGATTTTAAATTCTAGTTCTATTGTTATAACTTTTCTTTTTGATTGAATGTCTTTAACTTTTATGGGATTTGTTTTATTTATTTCTTCTATAGTAATTTTTTACAGAAATGACTATATAGAAGGGGATCCTTATTTAGTTCGTTTTATTCTTTTAGTAATTTTGTTTGTTTTATCAATAATATTGTTAATTATTAGTCCTAACATAATTTCTATTTTATTGGGATGAGATGGTCTTGGTTTAATTTCTTATTTATTAGTTATTTATTATCAAAATTTCAAGTCTTATAGTGCGGGTATATTAACAGTTTTATCTAATCGTTTAGGAGATGTTGCTTTTTTAATTTCTATTGCTTGAATATTAAATTTTGGTTCTTGAAATTATATTTTTTATATTGATTTATTTGATTATCTTTTGGAAGCTAAGGTTATTACTTTTTTAATAATTTTTGCAGCTATAACTAAGAGAGCTCAAATTCCTTTTTCTTCTTGACTTCCTGCTGCAATAGCAGCTCCTACACCTGTTTCTGCTCTTGTTCATTCTTCTACTTTAGTTACTGCGGGGGTTTATTTAATAATTCGTTTTAATTCTTTAATTATTAATACTGGTTATTGTAATTATTTACTTTTTATTGGTGGTATAACTATATTTATATCAGGTCTTGGTGCCAATTTTGAATTTGATTTGAAAAAAATTATTGCTCTTTCTACATTAAGTCAGTTGGGATTAATAATAAGAATTTTGTCTATAGGATTTTATAATTTAGCTTTTTTCCATCTTTTAACTCATGCTTTATTTAAGGCTTTACTTTTTATATGCGCTGGGGTTATAATTCATAATTTGAATGATTGTCAGGATATCCGTTTTATGGGGGGTTTAATTTATTATTTACCTCTTACTACTAGATGTTTCTGTGTTTCTAATTTAGCTCTTTGCGGCATACCCTTTTTGGCTGGATTTTACTCTAAAGATTTAATTTTAGAAATAAGCTTATTTGGTTCTTTAAATATAATTAGTTTCGTTTTTTATTTTTTTTCTACAGGTTTAACTGCTTGTTATACTGCCCGTCTAATTTGTTATACTGTTATTGGGGATAATAATTTATCTGTTTCTAGAGGTATAATAGATGAAGGTTGAAATATACTTAAAGGTATAATAGGGATAGTTTTTATGGCTATTATAGGTGGTAGTTTATTATCTTGAATTATTTTTCCTTATCCTTCAATAATTTGTTTACCTTTTGAATTAAAGGGATTAGCATTGTTTGTAAGAATTTCTGGGGCTTTGTTTGGTTATATATTTTCTTTCTTTTCTTATAATTATAGCTTGATTACAATATATTTTATATTATCTACCTTTTTTCTTGGTAGTATGTGATTTATACCTTATATTAGAACTCGTGGGGTAATTCCTTCTTTTTTAGGTGTTGGTACTTTATTAGTGAGGAGATTTGATCAAGGTTGATGTGAAATATTTGGTGGTCAAGGTATATTTAATATATTTCGATCCAATTCTATTTTTATTCAATTTTTACAGGTAAATTTAATTAAGGTTTATTTAATATGTTTTGTTTCTTTTATCTTTATTATATTATTATTATTTTATTTGAGTAGCTTAATTGTAAAGCTTTACATTGAAGCTGTAAATATGGTAATTATTACCCTCAGATATATTTATGAAAAGTGTTCTTTTATTTTTACATTGAAAATATAATGTTTTATTTAAACTACATAAATAAGGATAATAACGGGATTAAACCGCTAGAGGATCAAGTTAGCAGCTTGTTCTCAATACAATTTTATCCTCTTAATTGGAATAATACTATTCAGTTTTATCATTAACAGTGATATGCCTCCTTTTGGCTTCAATTAATTTTTAAATGAAGGTAATTTCATACCAAAGATCAGGTCGAAACTGATTGTGATTTTTCACTTTTCATTTAAGATAGATTGATTATTATCAATACTTTTTGAATGCAACCCAAATGTTATATTTAACTACTATCCTATTTTATTAATTTGATCATTCAAGTGCTCCTTGATGTCACTCATAGTATAGTCCTACTAATAAAATTACTACAAAAATAGTAAATGTTACTCCTCATATTTCTGGTAATGAACTATTTATAGTTAATATTACTGGTATAATAATTGCAATTTCTACATCAAAGATTAGGAAGATTACAGCAATTAGAAAAAATTTTAAGGAAAATGGAATGCGTGCTACATAAAATGGGTCAAATCCACATTCGAATGGGGTTCTTTTTTCTCGGTCAATAATTGATTTTTTTGATAATAATGATGCAATTACTATTACTACTGTTGAAATAATTATTAGGATTATTGATATTATGATTATAATATTCAATATTTATTCTGATATTTAATCAGTCCTATTGATTGGAAGTCAATTATACTTTTATACTAAATAAATATCTACCTCATCAATAAATTGAAATATATAAGAATAATCATACTACATCTACAAAATGTCAATATCATGCTGCTGCTTCGAACCCAAAGTGATGATTTGATGAAAAGTGTTTCATATAATGTCGTAATAAACATACTATTAAAAATGAAGTTCCAATAATGACATGTAATCCGTGAAATCCTGTTGCAACGAAAAATGTTGATCCATATACTGAATCTGCAATTGTGAATGGGGCTTCAATATATTCATATGCTTGTAAAATGGTAAAATAAACACCTAATAATACAGTAAAAAATAGCCCTTGTATTGCTTGTGATTGATTGTTTTCTATAAGTCTATGATGTGCTCATGTTACAGTAACTCCTGAGGCTAGCAGAATTGATGTATTTAATATTGGAATTGATATTGGATCAAAAGGAGAAATTCCTTTTGGGGGTCAAATTCTTCCTAATTCTACGGCGGGTGAAAGTCTTCTATGGAAATAAGCTCAAAAAAATGAGAAGAAAAATAGTACTTCGGATGTAATAAATAAAATTATTCCTCATCGTAGTCCAATTACTACTGGATATGTGTGTAATCCTTGTATTGTTCCTTCTCGTGAAATATCTCGTCATCATTGATATATTGTTAATGTCACTAAGACTGCCCCTACAATCATTAATTGATTTCTATATAAGTGGAATCATTTTACTAGTCCTGTTACTATAGCTATTGCTCCAATGGCTCCTGTTAATGGTCATGGTCTTTGATCTACTAAATGATATGGGTGGTTTTGGTGTGTTGACATTAATTTACTTCTCTAGAATAAAGAGTTCTGAGTACTGCAAATACATATGATTGAATAATAGCTACTGCTGATTCAAGTATAAGTAGTGCTACTTGTGTAATTAACAATAAAGATAGAATTGAATACGTAATTGAAGAGCCTGTATTTCCTAAGAGAGTCATTAATAAATGTCCTGCAATTATATTAGCAGCTAGTCGTACGGCTAGTGTTCCTGGTCGAATTATATTACTAATTGTTTCAATTAATACTATAAATGGTATTAATACTGCGGGAGTTCCTTGGGGAACTAGATGAGCAAATATATGTTGTGTATGATTAATTCATCCGTAAATTATAAAACTTAATCATATTGGTAATGCTAGAGTTAGTGTAAAAGATAAATGTCTGGAACTAGTAAAAATATAAGGGAATAATCCTATAAAATTATTAAATACAATTAGTGCAAATAATGAAATGAAAATGAATGTTCTTCCATTAAATGATTGAATTCCTAATAAAGTTTTAAATTCTTTGTGTAAAGTTGATATGATTATGTTTCATATAATGATTATTCGGTTTGGAATTAATCAGTATATTATAGGCATTATAATTACCCCTAATATAGTAGATGATCAATTTATAGATGTTCCAATAATTGATGATGTAGGATCAAATACTGAGAATAAATTTGTTATCATTTTCAGCTTATTGTTTTAGTTAAATAGTTACTTTCTTCTTCTCTTTTTTCTATTTTTGGAATATAAATATAATAATTTATTGTTATGATAATAATAAATACTATTGTAAAAAATATAAATAATATTATTCATCTTATTGGTGCTATTTGTGGGATGTAAAGAATACTGATTATATCAGTAATATTAGTTTGACATTCTAATGTTATGTTTTAACTAATTCTTTTCATTAGGAGTATTTCGTTACTTTACTATATTGTGGTTTAAGAGACCATTACTTACTTTCAGTCACCTAATGAAGCTTCTCTTATTTTTTGAATTCAATCAATAAATGTTTTAGTTTTAACTCTTTCAATTGTAATCGGTATAAATCTATGATTTGCTCCACAAATTTCGGAACATTGACCATAAAATAAACCAGGCCGGTTTATAAAAAAACTTGTTTGATTAATTCGTCCGGGGGTAGCATCTACTTTTACCCCTAGTGATGGTACTGTTCATGAATGTAATACATCTGCGGCAGTTACAAGAATTCGTACTTGTGCTTGTATAGGTAATACAACCCGATTATCAACTTCTAATAGACGAAATATACCATTCTCTAAATCACTTTCTGGAACTATATATGAGTCAAATTCAATGTGATTGAAATCTGAATATTCATATCTTCAGTATCATTGGTGTCCTACTGTTTTTAGTGTAATTGAGGGTTCTCTTACTTCATCTATTAAATATAATAATCGCAAGGATGGTATGGCAATTATAATTAGAACAAAAACTGGTAAAATAGTTCATGCTGTCTCGATTTTTTGCCCGTCTAATAAATTTCGATTTAATTGTTTATTTCAGCATAAGGAAATTATTACATAACCTACTATTACTGTAATGACTAATAAAATTATTATTGTATGATCATGAAAATAGATTATTTGTTCTATTATTGGAGAGGCTGCTTCTTGAAAGTTTAATTGGGCTCATGTTGCCATTTTTAATAGGAGGATTAACCTCCATGGATGGAGCTTAAATCCATAGCACTTTTCTGCCACATTAAAACTTAATTATTAGTGGTAATTCGGAGTAACTATGTTCTGTCGGTGGGGTTTTTTGATATCACTCAATTGATGTATTTATTGCACTGGCTGACAACACTTGTCGTTGTGATGCTATTGCTTCTCAAATAATAAACAGTAGTATAATTACTCCTATTATAGAAATTGATCTTCCTAGGGTGGATAAAATATTTCATGCTGTATAAGAATCTGGGTAATCAGAATATCGTCGTGGTATTCCTGCCAGCCCTAAAAAGTGTTGTGGAAAAAATGTGAGGTTTACTCCAATAAATATTGTTAAAAATTGAGCTTTTAGTATTTGTCTATTTATTGTTGTTCCTGTAAATAATGGAAATCAGTGGATTAGTCCTCCCATAATAGCAAATACTGCTCCTATTGATAATACATAATGAAAGTGAGCTACTACGTAGTAAGTATCATGTATAGCAATATCAATAGATGAGTTTGCTAATACCACTCCTGTTAATCCCCCTACTGTAAATAGAAATACAAATCCTAATGCTCATAATAGTGATGGGCTATAATTTAATTGAGACCCATGTAAAGTTGCTAATCAACTGAAAATTTTAATTCCTGTTGGAACAGCAATTACTATTGTGGCTGAAGTGAAATATGCTCGAGTGTCTACATCTATTCCTACAGTAAATATATGATGAGCTCATACAACGAATCCTAAAATTCCAATTGCAATTATAGCATAAATTATTCCTAATACTCCAAATGTTTCCTTTTTTCCTCTTTCTTGGGCAATAATATGTGAGATTATTCCAAATCCTGGAAGAATTAAAATGTAAACTTCAGGATGACCAAAAAATCAAAATAAATGTTGATACAAAATCGGGTCTCCCCCTCCTGCTGGGTCAAAGAATGATGTATTAATATTTCGGTCAGTTAATAGTATTGTAATAGCACCGGCTAATACTGGTAATGATAATAATAATAGAACTGCAGTAATTACTACTGCTCATACAAATAGTGGCAATTGATCTAGTTTTATTCCTGGAGATTTTATATTAATTACTGTAGTAATGAAATTGATTGCTCCCAAGATTGAAGATACACCAGCTAGATGTAATGAGAAAATTGTTAAATCAACAGAACCACCTGCATGTGCAATAGCTCCTGCCAGTGGGGGGTATACTGTTCAACCAGTACCTGCTCCTCTTTCTACTAAACTTCTTGCTAATAATAATGTTAATGAAGGAGGTAATAGTCAAAATCTTATATTATTTAATCGTGGGAAAGCTATATCAGGTGCTCCTAATATTAAAGGAACTAATCAGTTTCCAAACCCTCCAATTATAATAGGTATAACTATGAAGAAAATTATTACAAAGGCATGGGCTGTTACTACTACATTATAAATTTGGTCGTCTCCAATGAGTGATCCTGGTTGGCCTAATTCAACTCGAATTAATATACTAAGTGCGGTACCTACTATACCTGCTCATGCACCGAACATTAGGTATAAGGTACCAATATCTTTATGATTAGTGGAAAATAACCATTGTCGCATTCTTTATATCTTATTTATTAATGACCCTTTAATAAAGTAAGATGGTTGAGAATTAGACAATAGACTGTAAATCTATTTACGAGGAATATACCCTCTCTTGCTAGGTTTTATAGTCAATTTATGATATTAGACTGCAATTCTAAAGTTGTTTTTATAAGCTAAGACCTAAAAGATTAATACTTTTAATTATGGCTTTGAAGGCTATTTGTTTAATTAACATAAGATCTTAATATAAATTAATTAATGTAATTAACGGAATTCTTAATAAAGAGATAATTATTGATGTATACATTATTGATTTGTTTTTACTTTCTATTAATCAGTAAGATGTTTGATTATTTAAGGTAAAGGCTCTATAAGTTATTCGTAAGTAAAAATACAATGTGATTATTGTTATTATAATTATAATAATAATTATTTTATTTTCTATTCCTAGCGAATTTTGAATAATTAATCATTTTGGTAGAAATCCAAGGAAAGGAGGTAGACCTCCTAAAGATAATATTCTTATAAATAAAGTAAATTTTATATTATTATTTATTTTAAAAGAGAAAACTTGAGATAAATAATATATAGTTCTTCTGTTTAATAAGATTACAACTGCAATATTAAGTATTGTGTATATTACAAAATATATAGTTCAATATCATGTTCCTATTAATATAGCTGTAATTATTCATCCTAAATGTCTAATTGAAGAGTAAGCTAATAGCTTACGAATTGAGGTTTGATTAAAACCTCCCATAGCCCCCAATACTACTCTTATTAGAATAATAAAATTACTAAATATACCTACTGATAATTGATATCCTATTATGATTATGGGAGCAATTTTTTGTCATGTTATTAACAATATACAATTTATTCACGATAATCCTTGTATTACTCTTGGGAATCAAAAGTGAAATGGAGGGGCTCCTATTTTAATAAATAGTGCTGATAGTATAAGTATATTAATTCATTCTCTTCTTAATGTTATTATTTCTGTAATAAGAATTGTTATTAATAATATTATTGATGCTATAGCTTGAGTTATAAAGTATTTAATTGAAGATTCTCTTTCAAAAGGAGTTTTGTTTTTGTTTATTATAGGGATAAATGACAACAAGTTAATTTCTAACCCAATTCATATAATAATTCATGATTTAGCTCTAATTGTAATTAGAGTTCCTATAATTAGAGTAGATATAAATAATAATGAGGATAAATTTATTATAATTAAAAAGAGAGAGATTAATACTCTCATAAAAAGGGTATGAACCTATTAGCTTAATTAGCTTATCTTTTTATTTCTTGGTGTATTGATGCACGAAAATTTTTGATGTTTTAGGAGTAGTTTAAGCCTGCAAGAAATAATAAAGGTAAAATAAAATTTACGTTATTCATTCTATCAAAATGACCCTTTGGCTCAGGCACTTTATT